AATGAATTGCCTGAAAAAAGGGTTATCTTGATAGGATAAATTATGTGATAATTTTACATTCATTATATTTAATAGAATTAAACTATTTCTAAAAATATCAAAAATTTTTGTACATCATATACTAAAATATATAATTATTAAAAAGATAAGCTAAATTAAGCTACTGGGTTCATACCCCATTTATAAAGGTACCTCCTTTTCTTTTTAATTCTTAATAATTCATCTAAAATTATATTTTTATTAATTTTAATAATAGGAACAATAATTACTGTTTCAGCTAATTCTTGATTAAGAGCTTGAATAGGTTTAGAAATTAATTTATTATCTTTTATCCCCCTAATATCAGATAATAACTTAATATCAACAGAAGCCTCATTAAAATATTTTTTAATTCAAGCAATTGCATCAACAATTTTGTTATTTTCTATTCTTATATTATTTATTAATAATTTATTTTTAATTAAAATTAATATTATAATTAATGAATTAATTATAATTTCTTCTCTTTTATTAAAAAGAGGAGCAGCTCCATTTCATTTTTGATTCCCTAATATTATAGAAGGTTTATCTTGAATTAATAATTTAATTTTAATAACTTGACAAAAAATTGCTCCTTTAATATTAATTTCTTATATAAATCAATCAAAAATTTTATTACTCACTATTATTCTATCTATTATTGTTGGATCTATTGGTGGACTAAACCAAACTTCATTACGAAAATTATTGGCTTTTTCATCTATTAATCATTTAGGATGAATAATAGCAGCTATATTTATTAATGAAATAATATGACTTTTTTATTTTTATTTTTACTCATTTTTATCTATATGTTTAATTTTTATATTTAATAATTTTAAAATTTTTAATATTAATCAATTATTTAATCTATTTTTTAATTCTAAAATTTTAAAATTTAGATTATTAATTAATTTATTGTCTTTAGGTGGATTACCCCCATTAATTGGATTTTTACCTAAATGATTAATTATTCAATCTTTAGTGTTTAGAAAACATTATATAATATTAATAACTATACTAATTATAACATTAATTACATTATTTTTCTATTTACGATTATGTTTTTCAGCATTTATATTAAATTATTATGAAAATAATTGATATACTAAACTTTACATAAATAATTTTTCATATAAAATTATATTAATTTTATCTTTTATTTCAATTTTTGGACTAATTTTTATTTCTTTAATATATCCACTTTATTAATATTTATTGAAGGCTTTAAGTTAAATAAACTAATAGCCTTCAAAGCTATAAATATTAGTAAAAAATCTATTAAGTTTTAGTAATTTTTATTCATTTACTCCTTTAAATTTGCAATTTAATATCATTTTTGACTATAAAACTATTTAAAAATTTTATGATTAAAAAGAATATTACAATTCTTATAAATAAATTTACAATTTATTACCTAATTTCAGCCATTTAATCGCAACAATGGTTATTTTCAACAAATCATAAAGATATTGGAACTTTATATTTTATTTTTGGAACTTGAGCAGGAATAGCAGGTACATCCCTAAGAATCTTAATTCGAACTGAATTAGGTCACCCTGGAACTTTAATTGGAAATGACCAATTATATAATGTAATTGTTACAGCTCATGCTTTTATCATAATTTTTTTTATAGTTATACCAATTATAATTGGAGGATTTGGAAATTGATTAATTCCACTTATATTAGGAGCTCCAGATATAGCTTTTCCACGAATAAATAATATAAGATTTTGATTATTACCACCTTCATTAATATTTCTTATAATAAGTAGATTAGTAGAAAATGGAGCCGGGACAGGTTGAACAGTATACCCACCTTTATCATCTGTAGCTGCACATAGAGGTGCATCTATTGATTTAGCCATTTTTTCCCTTCATTTAGCAGGAATTTCTTCTATTATAGGAGCTGTAAATTTTATTACAACAGTAATTAATATACGATCAACAGGAATTTCTTTTGACCGAATACCGTTATTGGTATGAGCTGTTATACTAACTGCTTTATTACTTTTATTATCACTTCCTATTTTAGCAGGAGCAATTACTATATTATTAACAGATCGAAATTTAAATACTTCTTTTTTTGACCCAGCCGGAGGAGGAGACCCAATTTTATACCAACATTTATTTTGATTTTTTGGACATCCAGAAGTTTATATTTTAATTCTCCCAGGATTTGGAATAATTTCTCATATTATTAGTCAAGAATCAGGAAAAAAAGAAACTTTTGGATCATTAGGAATAATTTATGCAATAATAGCAATTGGATTACTAGGATTTATTGTATGAGCTCACCATATATTTACAGTAGGAATAGATGTTGATACTCGAGCTTATTTTACTTCAGCTACTATAATTATTGCAGTACCAACAGGTATTAAAATTTTTAGTTGATTAGCAACTCTTCATGGTGCACAACTTACATATTCTCCTGCTATATTATGATCTCTAGGATTTGTATTCTTATTTACAGTAGGAGGATTAACTGGAGTAATTTTAGCTAATTCTTCTATTGATATTATCTTACATGATACTTATTATGTAGTCGCACATTTTCATTATGTATTATCTATAGGAGCTGTTTTTGCTATTATAGCCAGATTTATTCATTGATATCCTTTATTTACAGGACTTACTTTAAATTTTAAATGATTAAAAAGTCAATTCATTATTATATTTATTGGAGTAAATTTAACTTTTTTTCCTCAACATTTTTTAGGTTTAGCTGGTATACCCCGACGATACTCTGACTATCCTGATGTATACACTACTTGAAATGTAATTTCCACAATTGGATCATCAATTTCACTATTAAGAATTTTATTATTTATTTATATTATATGAGAAAGATTTATAATACAACGTACTATTCTATTCCCAATACAATTAAATTCTTCAATTGAATGATTACAAAATATACCTCCATCTGAACATAGATATTCTGAATTACCTATTTTAAATAATTTCTAATATGGCAGAATAGTGCAATAGATTTAAGCTCTATAAATAAAGAATATTTTAACTTTTATTAGAAATAATTTATGACAACATGAAATTTAATTAATTTACAAGATAGAGCTTCACCATTAATAGAACAACTTATTTTTTTTCATGACCACACTTTAATGATTTTAGTAATAATTACAACTCTAGTAAGATACTTAATATTTATGTTATTTTTCAACTTATATACAAATCGAAATTTATTGCATGGACAAACTATTGAAATAATTTGAACAGTTATCCCAGCTATTATTTTATTATTTATCGCTTTTCCATCTTTACGATTATTGTACTTATTAGATGAAATTAATAAACCTTCTATTACATTAAAAGCTATTGGTCATCAATGATACTGAAGTTATGAATATTCAGATTTCATAGATATTGAATTTGATTCTTACATAATACCTACAAATGAATTAAAATTTGATGAATTTCGACTATTAGATGTTGATAATCGAATTACTATTCCAATAAATTTACAAATTCGAATTTTAGTTTCAGCAACTGATGTAATTCATTCATGAACAATTCCTTCATTAGGAGTAAAAATTGATGGAATACCAGGACGATTAAATCAAACTAATTTTTTAATAAACCGTCCTGGATTATTCTATGGCCAATGTTCTGAAATTTGCGGAGCAAATCATAGTTTTATACCAATTGTAATTGAAAGAATTTCTGTTAATTACTTCATTAAATGAATTAATAATAATATAAATTCTAATAAATTATTAGATGACTGAAAGCAAGTATTGGTCTCTTAAACCATTTCATAGTAAATTAGCAATTACTTCTAATAAAAAAAATTAGTTAAATATTATAACATTAGTTTGTCAAACTAAAATTATTTATTTTATATTATAAATATTTTTTAATTCCACAAATAGCCCCTATTAGATGATTAAGTTTATTTATTATTTTTTCAATTACATTTATATTATATAATATTATAAATTTTTATTCAATAAATTATAAATCACCTCAATTTAAAAATAAATTTAAAATATTTAATAAATCATTAAATTGAAAATGATAACTAATTTATTTTCAGTATTTGATCCCTCATCAAACATTTTTAATTTTTCATTAAATTGAATAAGTACAATTTTAGGTTTATTAATTATTCCCTCAACTTACTGATTAATTCCATCTCGTTGAAATATTATATGAAATTTTATTTTAATTAATCTTCATAAAGAATTTAAAATACTACTAGGAAATTCAAATTATTTAGGTTCAACTTTTATTTTCATTTCTTTATTTTCTTTAATTTTATTTAATAATTTTATGGGATTATTCCCATATATCTTTACAAGAACAAGTCATTTAACTTTAACATTAAGAATAGCAATACCTTTATGACTATGTTTTATACTTTATGGATGGATTAATAATACTCAACATATATTTTCCCATTTAGTACCTCACGGTACTCCAAATATTTTAATACCTTTTATAGTTTGTATTGAAACTATTAGAAATATTATTCGACCTAGAACTTTAGCTGTACGATTAACTGCAAATATAATTGCAGGACATTTATTACTAACACTAATAAGAAATATAGGTCCTCAATTATCTTTTATTTTTATTACTTTATTATTAATTAGTCAAATTTTATTATTAATTCTTGAATCAGCAGTAGCTCTTATTCAATCTTATGTATTTACAGTATTAAGAACATTATACTCTAGAGAAATTACTTAATAAATAATAATTATATTATAACATATTTTATTAATGTCAATATACCCGGGCGTGTAACAGGAGCAAATGGAACTATAACTTCTGTTAGAGGACTAGTAAAATGATTTCATCAATTTGATATTTCATTATTTATATTAGGAAATTTTATTACAATTTTAACAATATATCAATGATGACGTGATATTACTCGAGAAGGAACATATCAAGGACTACATACTTATTCAGTTATTTTAGGTCTACGATGAGGAATGATTTTATTTATTTTATCAGAAGTATTATTTTTTTTATCTTTTTTTTGAGCTTTTTTTCATAGAAGATTAGCCCCTTCTATTGAATTAGGAATAACTTGACCTCCTATAGGAATTACACCATTTAATCCATTCCAAATTCCTTTATTAAATACAATAATTTTATTAACATCTGGTGTAACAATTACATGATCACATCATAGCTTATTAGAAAATAATTATTCACAAACTACTCAAAGATTATTTTTTACAATTTTATTAGGAATTTATTTTTCTATTCTTCAAACCTATGAATACATAGAAGCACCATTTACAATTGCAGACTCAATTTATGGTTCTACTTTTTTTATAGCTACAGGATTCCATGGAATTCATGTATTAATTGGAACAACCTTTTTATTAGTATGTTTAATCCGTCATTTAAATTATCACTTTTCAAAAAATCATCATTTTGGATTTGAAGCAGCTGCTTGATATTGACATTTTGTAGATGTTGTTTGATTATTTTTATACATTTCAATTTATTGATGAGGTAACTAAATATCTATATAATATAATTTAATATATTTGACTTCCAATCATACTATCTACAATAGAGTAGTTTAGATAATTTTATTAATTTCTTTCATAATTATTATTTTAATAATTTTAGTAAATATTATTATATTTATTTCAACAATTTTATCAAAAAAAATAATTAATGATCGAGAAAAAAATTCTCCTTTTGAATGTGGATTTGACCCAAAATCATCTTCACGACTACCTTTTTCACTTCGATTTTTTCTAATTACAATCATTTTTTTAATTTTTGATGTAGAAATTACTTTAATTTTACCAATAATTATAGTTATTAAATTATCTAATATTTTTATATGAAGTTTAACTTCAATTATTTTTATTACTATTCTAATTATTGGATTATACCATGAATGAAATCAAGGTATATTAAACTGATCAAAATAAATTTAAAAAGGATAATAGTTAACTATAATATTTAATTTGCAATTAAAAGGTATTGAAATTAAATTCAATTTATCTTATAAATTATATAAATATGAATTTGAAGCGATTTAATTGCAATTAGTTTCGACCTAATATTAGGTAAATTATACCCTTATTCTATAACTAAATATTAATTGAAGCCAAAAAGAGGCTTATAAATTTTAATAATATATTTTATTAATTGATCTCCAATTAAGGAAGTATGACGTTCAAGAAAAAGCTGCTAACTTTTATCTTTTAATGGTTAAACTCCATTTGTACTTCTGTTTATATAGTTTAATAAAAACATTACATTTTCATTGTAAAAATAAAATTTTCTATATATATATATATATATATATATATATATATATTCAAAAATTATTTAATTACCCTAACATCTTCAATGTTATGCTGTAATATTTAAGCTATTTGAATAAAAATAAATTAGTAATATTATTGATAATATAATAATTCATAAAATAAATAATATTAAATAAATTTTAAAATTATTATTATGAAATAATTGAAATAATTGAGAATATTTAACTAAATTTTTATATAAATTACAACCACCTAAAAATTCGGATCAACCTTGATCAATTTGAGTATAAACTATATACCCTAATTTTAAAGGATAAATAATAATCCCATAAGTAGAAATATAAGGTATAAATCATATTATCCCAAAACAATGAATTAATAAATAATTATTTAAAGATTTATTATTATTAAATAAAGAAATTTTAGAAATAAAATAACCTATTAATCCTCCTAATAAACAAATTATTATTGTCATAAATTTTTTATAAAAAGGTAAACAAATTATATAAGGAGTAGCAAATATTAATCAACTTAATATTCTTCCCCCTACAATTCTTATAACTAATAGTCCTATTATTCCACGAAGTATAATCCAACCTTCATCATTTAATATATTTAAAGAACCACTATTTAATTCACTAATTATTGAATAATAAACTAATCGGAAAGAATAACAAACAGTTAAACCTGTAGAAAAAAAAAATAAAAAATATGAAAATATATTAATATAAGTTATAGAAATAACTTCTAAAATTAAATCTTTTGAATAAAATCCAGCTAAAAAAGGTATTCCACATAAAGCTAAATTTGCTACATTAAAATATCTAGAAGTAAAAGGTATATAAATTCTTAATCCACCTATTAAACGAATATCCTGAGAATTATTTATATTATGAATAATTGCACCTGCACATATAAATAATAAAGCTTTAAATAATGCATGCATTAATAAATGAAAAAAAGCTAATTTAGTAAATCCTATAGATAAAATACTTATTATTAATCCTAACTGTCTTAAAGTAGATAAAGCAATAATTTTCTTTAAATCAAATTCAAAATTAGCCCCTAATCCAGCTATAAATATTGTTAAACCAGATAATAATAATAATAATTGTCCTAATCAACAATCAAATAATAAAATATTAAAACGAATTAATAAATAAACTCCAGCAGTCACAAGAGTTGAAGAATGAACTAAAGCAGAAACAGGTGTAGGAGCAGCTATAGCTGCTGGTAATCAAGCAGAAAAAGGAATTTGTGCTCTTTTAGTTATTGCTGCTAATAACATAAAACCACTAATAACTATTATTTCAAAATGATTTTTTATAAATTCTAAATAAAAAATATAATTTCAACTTCCATAATTTAATATTCAAGAAATTCTTAATAAAAATGCAACATCTCCAATTCGATTTGATAAAGCAGTTAATATTCCAGCATTAAAAGATTTTACATTTTGAAAATAAATAACTAAACAATAGGAAATTAACCCTAATCCATCTCAACCTAATAAAATACTAACTAAATTTGGAGAAATAATTAAAAATATCATTGAAATAACAAATATAAATACTAAATAAATAAAACGATTGATATATAAATCTTTTAACATATATTCTTTACTATAATAAATTACAAAGGAAGAAATTAATAAAACAAAAGATATAAATAATAAACTTATTCAATCGAATAAAAATGTTATAACAATTATTGAAGAATTTAATGAAAGAATACTTCATTTCAAAAAAAAAAAATATTCATTAATTAAAAAAATTAAACTACATATAAAAACATAAAGAGAGAAATTAATTAAAAATAAAAATAAATACCTAATTCTACAAATTGATAAATTTTTCATAATTTAAAAAGATTTAAAATCATATCTTTGACACCACAAATCAACATTTTTATTAAACTATTTAAATAATTAAATATTAAATTCAAATTATAAAAACATCACTTTTAAAAATTAATAAATTTAACGGAAATCAATGAAAAAATAATAAAAAAAATTCACGAATTTTTCCAACTCTAAATGAATAAATTCCAGAAAAAATTTTTCCATGCTGAGTATAAGAATATAAATATAAAGAATAAGAAGCTCTAAAAAAAGATAAAAAAGATAAACTAATTATACTTAATCAAGATCATCTAATAATTCTATTAAATAAAAAAATTTCCCCTAATAAATTTAAAGATGGAGGAGCAGCTATATTACAAATACATAATAAAAATCATCATAAAGTTAATGAAGGCATAAAATTTAATAAACCCTTATTAATTAATAAACTTCGACTACTTAAACGTTCATATATTATATTAGCTAAACAAAATAAACCAGATGAACATAACCCATGAGAAATTATTAAAATATAAGAACCACATAAACCTCAATAATTTATTGTTAATATTCCACTTAATATAATTCTCATATGAGCTACAGAAGAATATGCAATTAATGATTTTAAATCAATTTGACGTAAACATACTAAACTAATTAAAATACCACCAATTAATCTAATACTAATAAAAATATATCTATATTTATTTATTATAATTTGTAAAAAAGGTAAAACTCGTAATATTCCATAACCACCTAATTTTAATATAATCCCAGCTAAAATTATTGACCCTGAAACTGGAGCTTCAACATGAGCTTTAGGTAATCACAAATGAACTAAAAATATTGGTATTTTTACTAAAAAAGATAAAATTAATGATAAATAAAATATATCATAATTAAAATAACAATTTAATAAAAAATTATATCTTAAACTAATTGAATTATAATATAAAAAAAAAATTCTAATTAATATAGGTAAAGAAACTAATAAAGTATAAAACAATAAATAAACCCCTGCTTGTAAACGTTCAGGTTGATAACCCCACCCTAAAATTAAAAACAAAGTAGGAATTAATCTTATCTCAAAAAATAAATAAAATATGAATAAATTCATTCTTCTAAAAGTTATAATTAAAAAAAATAATAAAATTATAATATTAAATAAAAAAAAATTTTCATAATTATTTTTTTTATAAATTAATAATCTCGCATAAATTCTAAGAATACAAATTCAAACACTTAATAAAATTAAATTATAAGATAATAAATCTATTCCTAAAAAATAAGTTACTTTTAAAAAAAAATTTCTACAAAAATTTAAAATAATAAATAAAAATATTATAATAAATAATAAAATTTGAACCATTCATCAAATCTTTTTTTTAAAACAAATTGGAATAATAAATAATAATATAATAATAAATTTTAACATTATAATAAATTCAAAGATTGAAAATAATCATTCCCATGTGTTCGAATTAATGAAACTAAAATAGATAAACCTAAAGCACCCTCACAAACACAAAAAATTAAAAAAATTATTCTAAAATATATTCTATAATCTATTAAACTTAAATATATAAACAAAAATAAAAATAAATTAAGTATAATAAATTCTAAACATAATAACATCGACAATAAATGTTTTCGATTAGAAACAAAAACAAAAATTCCCATTAAAAATAAAATAAAAGGTAAAATTCAATATAAAATTATTAACATTTGTTTTAATAGTTTAATAAAAATATTGGTCTTGTAAATCAAAGAAAAAAATTTTTTTTTAAAACTCTCAAAAGAAAAAATACTTTTTTATCATTAATCTCCAAAATTAATATTTTAAATAAACTACCTTCTGATATAATTCAAATAACTTTATCCTCAACAATATTAATTACAAGATTAATTTTTATTCAAATAAATCATCCATTAGCTATAGGATTAATACTATTAATTCAAACCTTACAAATTTCTATACTAACAGGAATAATTTATAAAACATTTTGATTTTCTTATATTCTATTTTTAATTTTTATAGGAGGAATTTTAGTTTTATTTATTTATGTTACTTCTTTAGCATCAAATGAAATATTTTCAATATCAATAAAATTAATATTTATTTGCTTATTTATATTATTCATTATAATTATTATATCATTAATAATAGATAAAATCATAACTTCTTTTTTTATTCAAAATAATGAAATAAAATCAATTTATAATTTAAATTCATTTATTATAGAAAATTCTACAACTTTAAACAAATTATATAATTATCCAACAAATTTATTAACTATTATATTAATAAATTATTTATTAATTACATTAATTGTTGTAGTTAAAATTACTAATTTATTCTATGGTCCTTTACGATTCATAAACTAATGAATAAACCAATACGAACTATTAATCCATTAATAAAAATTATTAACAATGCAATTATTGATTTACCAACACCTATTAATATTTCTACTTGATGAAATTTCGGCTCTTTATTAGGATTATGTTTAATAATTCAAATTTTAACAGGATTATTTTTAGCTATACACTATACTGCAGATATTAATTTAGCTTTCAATAGAATTAATCATATTTGTCGAGATGTAAATCATGGATGATTATTACGAACACTTCATGCTAATGGTGCATCTTTTTTTTTTATTTGTATATATTGTCATATTGGACGAGGAATATACTATAATTCTTACCTTTATATTAAAACATGAATAATAGGTGTAATAATCTTATTTTTAATAATAGGAACAGCATTTATAGGATATGTTTTACCTTGAGGTCAAATATCTTTTTGAGGAGCTACAGTTATTACTAATTTATTATCTGCAATTCCTTATTTAGGAACAATTTTAGTACAATGAGTATGAGGAGGATTTGCTATTGATAATGCAACTTTAACACGATTTTTTACATTTCACTTTATTATACCTTTTATTATTTTAATAATAACAATAATTCACCTAATATTCTTACACCAAACTGGCTCTAATAACCCTATTGGATTAAATTCTAATGTAGATAAAATTCCTTTCCACCCTTATTTTTCAATTAAAGATATTGTAGGATTTTTTATTATATTTTTATTTATTATTACATTAACATTAATTAATCCTTACATATTAGGAGATCCTGATAATTTTATTCCAGCAAATCCATTAGTAACACCTATTCATATTCAACCAGAATGGTATTTTTTATTTGCTTATGCAATTTTACGTTCAATTCCTAACAAATTAGGAGGAGTAATTTCATTAATTATATCAATTATAATTTTAATTATTATACCATTTTACCATTTAAATAAATTTCAAGGAATTCAATTTTATCCATTAAATAAATATATATTTTGAATCTTAATAACAACAATTATTCTATTAACATGAATTGGAGCACGACCAGTAGAAACCCCTTATATTATAATTGGGCAAATTTTAACAATCATATATTTTTTATATTATTTAATAAATCCTTTAATTATAAAATGATGAAATAATATAATTTAACAATTATAAATTAGTTAATGAGCTTGAATAAGCTTATGTTTTGAAAACATAAGATAGAAAATTATTTTCTATTAACTTTTACTTTATTTAATTAACTACAATAAATTAATTATAATTAACTTAAAACCAATAAAAAATAATAAATAATTTAAAGAGAGAGGAAGGAAAATTTTTCAAGCTAAATATATTAATTTATCATAACGAAATCGTGGTAAAGTTCCACGAACTCAAATAAATAAAAAAGAAATATATCTTAATTTCACATAAAATAAAAAATTTATTAAATCACATCCTATAAAAATAACACAAATTATTATTCTTATAAATAAAATTCTTGAATATTCAGCTATAAAAATTAAAGCAAAACCACCACTTCTATATTCTACATTAAACCCAGAAACTAATTCAGATTCTCCTTCAGCAAAATCAAAAGGTGTACGATTAGTTTCAGCCAAACAAATAGAAACCCAAACTAATACAATAGGTAATAAAATAATAAAAAATCAAATAAATTTTTGAAAAAAATAAAAATTTAAAATATTATAATCACCAATTAAAAAAACAAAACTTAACAAAATTAAAGCTATTCTAACTTCATAAGAAATAGTTTGAGCAACAGCACGTAATCCTCCTAATAAAGCATAATTTGAATTAGAAGATCAACCAGCTACTATAACTCTATAAACTCTAAATCTAATACATCTTAAAAAAAATAATAATCTCAAATTAAAAGAAAATAATTTAATTAATATAGGTATACATAATCAAATAATTAAAGATAAAAATAAAGAAAAAATAGGAGAAAAATAATAAGAAATATAATTTGATAAAATAGGATAAGTTTGTTCTTTAGTAAATAATTTAATTGCATCACAAAAAGGTTGAGGAATTCCTAATAAACCAACTTTATTAGGACCTTTTCGAATTTGAATATAACCTAAAATTTTACGTTCTAAAAGAGTTAAAAAAGCTACACTAATTAAAATACAAATTACTAATATTAAACTTATAATAATAGATAAATAAAATTCTATATTAATCATTTACTATTTGTAAAATTTATAATTACATAAATAAATTCTAAATTTATTGCACTAATCTGCCAAAATAGTAATTTAAAAATATTCATTTATAAAATTTATATAAATTTAATATTTGGTCCTTTCGTACTAAAATATTATAATTTATTAAAGATAGAAACCAACCTGGCTTACACCGGTTTGAACTCAGATCATGTAAGAATTTAAAAGTCGAACAGACTTAAAATTTTAAGCTTCTGCACCTAAATTTATTCTTAATCCAACATCGAGGTCGCAAACTTTTTTATTGATAAGAACTCTTTAAAAAAATTACGCTGTTATCCCTAAAGTAACTTATTCTTATAATCATTATTAATGGATCATTAAATCATAAATTAATGTTTTTAAAAATTAAAAGTTAAATAAATTTTAATATCACCCCAACAAAATATTTTTTTTAAATAAAAATTTAAAAATTCTATATTAAAATTCATTTATTAAAATATAAAGATTTATAGGGTCTTCTCGTCTTTTAATTAAATTTTAGCTTTTTTACTAAAAAATAAAATTCTATAATAAATTTATACGAAACAGTTTATACTTCGTCCAACCATTCATACTAGCCTTCAATTAAAAGACTAATGATTATGCTACCTTTGCACAGTTAGAATACTGCGGCCATTCAAATTAATTCATTGGGCAGGCTAGACTTTTTAAATAATTCAAAAAGACATGTTTTTGTTAAACAGGCGAGTATAAAATTTGCCGAATTCTTTATATAAACTTAACTATATAATTTATTTATACAAATTTATATACTAATTTTATCATTATAATAATTCATTAACTATTTTAAAAATTTTTTTTATAAAAAATTAAAATTTAATAAATAATATATAACTTAAAATAATTTAAAACAAACTTATTAATGATTACTAATTCTATGTATACAATTTTAAATAAAACTTATTAATTTTTAAAAAATTTATTTTAAAGCTTATCCCTTAAAATATTCAAATTTATAATAATTTAATTTTAATAAATAATTTAAATTTTTAAAATTAGTAAATTAAATTTATTTCTAAAAAAATTAGATAACTTTATAAACGAATAACATTTCATTTCTAATAATAAATAATAAATGATTATGATACATTAACTTAAATAAATTATTAACTCTTATAAAATCGAAATAAATATATAAATATTAATTATTTAATAAACCCTAATACACAAGGTACAAAAATTTAATTTTTCTTTAAACATAAAAATTTTTCAAAATATTTCAATTATCTTTTACAATACAAATAAACTATTACAAATTATATTTTTTCATTAAAAATTACTAAAACAATAATTTATATAATTACTTTTAATAAATAATTATATATATATATATATACATACATACATAAATAACATATGTTATTTAATACTACAATAAAAATTAATAAATAAAATTTTTATTCAATTTATATTGATTTGCACAAAAATCTTTTCAATGTAAATGAAATACTTTATTTAATAAGCTTTAAATTGTCATTCTAGATACACCTTCCGGTACATCTACTATGTTACGACTTATCTTATTTTAAAAATAATAATGATTTTAAAAATTATTTTATATTTATTTATATATTAAATTATCAAAAATTTATATTTAATTAATTTATAAATAATTATTATATAAATAATATTATTAAATTTATAATAATTAATTATAAAATATTATAATAATAATATAAAATAGTAATTGATCATAAATTTAATTTATTTTAAATTATAATTATTTATTATTTTAATAAAATATTAAATAATAATAATATATAATCTTAAATTTATAAATTAAATAATAAAAAAATTTAATAATTAATTAATTAATATATTAATAATAAATATATAATATTAAATTTCTATTTTATAAAATTTAATAATAAATTAATATAATATTAATTATAAAATATTAATTAAATTTATAATAATAGGGTATCTAATCCTAGTTTTTATATAAAATTTATAAGCTTATAAAATTCTTAAAAATAAAAAATTAATAAATTTAAAATTTCACTTAATAAATCTATATTTATTTTTTAAAAATTTATATTAACTTACATTAAAAATAATTTATTTGTATTATTTGTATAACCGCGGATGCTGGCACAAATTTAACCAATACTATATGAAATTACTAATTCCAAGTTTCCTTGATTTATAAAGTTAATTACTGAGATTATAAAAATTATTAATTATTAAAATAAACAAAAATTCATGCAAAAACTTACATATAAAATAAATCAATAATAAAATTCAAAGCCAAAATAAAACTTTATTATTAATTTATTTAAAAATTATAATAATATATTTATTATTTAAATAATATTATTTAATTTATAATAATTAATTATAAAATATTATAATAATAATTATAAAATAGTAATTCCTCCTTATTAAGTAACTGACCCCTAATCATAATTACTTCTTATTAATAAAATAATATTTTTTGAAAATAATTTATTATAATATATTAAATTTTTTAAAAATTCATAATTAATTAATTTATAAATTATTATTATTATTTAAATAATATTATTTAATTTATAATAATTAATTATAAAATGTTATAATAATAATTATAAAATAATTTTTATCACACAAAATTTTTTAAAATTTATAAAGTTTTTTTGTAAAAATTTAAATAAAAATAAATTTTAAAAATAATTTATTATTTATATATTAAATTATTAAAAATTTAAATTTAATTAATTTATAAATAATTATTATTTAAATAATATTATTAAATTTTTAATAATTAATTATAAAATATTATAATAATAAGGTTAATAAAAATCTATAAAAAAAAAAAATTTAAATTAATTAAAATATTCCCATTAAATAAATCCAAAAACCCTTAAATTTTAAAATTTTTAACAAAAGGGGGAAAAATTTAATTTTTTAAATTTTTTTTTTATTTGGGCCGGGAATTAAATAACCCAAAAAAAAAACTTTTTTTTTTTTCTTTTAAAATTTTTTTTAAAGGGGGTTTTCCCCCCTTCCGTTTTAAAAAAATGGGAATTTTTTTTTTTTTAATTTTAAATTTTTTTTTTTAAAATAAAAAAATTATTTTTTTTTTTAAAATTTCAAAAATTTTTTTATAAAAAAGGGAAAGGTTAATTTTTAAAAATTAAATTAAAAAAAAAAAAAAAAAAGAGGAGAAAGGAAAATAACTTATTATAATTGAAATAAGCTTTTTTCTACTT